TTTGAAGCGAGAATTGATTTTCCTTGATACCTAACATAATGCATGAAAGGATCCTTAAACAACCATAGATTGGCCTGAAAGGCCTTAGCAAAAGCTTCTACAAGTACAAGATGTTCTAGTTTTCCATAGAAATAGATTCGCTCAAGAAGGGTTCCAGAAGACGTTGAACATAAATGAGAAGATTGGTTACGAAGAAAGACGAAGATGGATTCGTATTCACATAGATGAGAATTATATAAGACAAAAAAAAACCTTTGATTTATTTTTGAAAAACAAGAACTGGCTTTATTTGGAGTATTCCAACTACGATACTCATGGAGAAAGAATCGTAATAAATGTAAAGAAGAAGCGTCTTTTACCCAGTAGCGCAGAGTTTGAATCAATATTTCCAGATGGGCTGGGTAGGGTATTAGTATCTCTAATACATAAATTAAATGTGAAAAATTGTCCTCTAAAAAAGGGAATATTGAATGAATTGATCCTAAATTATGAGATTTAATTCCTTTCCTTTCTAGCGAAGATAATAATCGGAGATAAAACGGAATTTCTACAATGACTGCAAATCCTTCTGATATCATTTGAAAATAAAAATTCTTGTTGCGTCCAAAAAGAATATTTTGGTTAAAATCATTAGCAAAAAGAATCAAATGCTTCTGTTCATACTGATACATTCGCTCAATTGCACGTTTCACAATTAGTAAGCTGAATTTATTATAACCTGCATTTTCAAAAAAAAAGGATCTATTTCTATTTAAACCATGATCATGCGCAAGTGCATAAATATACTCCTGAAAGATAAGTGGATATAAGAAGTAGTGTTGTTGAGATCTATTTAGCTTCAAATATCTTTGGAATTCCTCCATTTTAAATTAGAATTGAACTAAAGGTATAGGATTTTGGGGGTTATCAATGAAACATAGTGCGATACAGTCAAAACGAGGTATTCTAGTAATAAACGAATAGATACCTCGGATACAAGTAAACTTATCAACGGATTCTCTATCCTCTCTTTTCCATTAAAACGAATAATTTATGTTCGTATAGGATAACAAAATACTTAGAAATCCTTTATTTTTTCAACCTAATCGCTCTTTTGATTTTGGAATTTTTTTATCAATATACTGTTTCTTCTATACACATAATGGAAAATGTCAATAGTTAGGATTCATTAAAAAATAAAGAATCCGTTCATGGGATAATCTCTTCCCGTATCAGGCACTAATACATTTTTAACGTCTAATTAGATCGGGTAATCGTTCAAATTAAGAACAGAAGCTCGTTGCTTTTTTCCCTATAATCAATAAATTTAAACTATTAGGGCTCTATCTCTATCCATTTATTCATCCGACCCAACTTGAAATTGAATTCTTTTTGTTCCGTTTCAAAAAAGAACACAAGGGTTTGTACCGATTCGGAAAGAATGAAATATTCCTCAGAAATCTTCGTTGATCCGACATGCTATTTTTTCCATTCATTCCCTTTCAGGATCAGTCGTGGTCTTCCAAACTTTACCGATGGTATGGACGAATCCCTCGCTTCATCCAAATGTGTAAAAGATCCTAGCCGCACTTAAAAGCCGAGTACTCTACCGTTGAGTTAGCAACCCGAATATAAAAAGTTTATGTAGATACAATAAAAAAAATAAAAAGATAGATAAATGTCAAAATTTATAGACCACCTCTTAGTTCTTATGTTATCGACTTTTCAATCAAACCCCTATTCTTATTATATCTTAGTTCAAATTATATTCTATTAAAGAGAATCCAAGGAATCCCATCATTTGAATAATATAAGGTTTTAAGGTAAAAATCAAACCTCTCGGACATAAATAAATTTATCTACTTATCACGATGAATTATATTTGTTCGATACACTGTTGTCAATATAAATGTTGAGAAAAGAATACAATGGAAAACAAAATAAATTACATTTATTTCAATACTATTAAAAAAAGGGCTTGTGTTGGATTGGCACTATATAGCTGAAAAAAGTTTAGATAAAGGAATAAAGAAGTAACAAGTAGAAAAAAATATCAGATTTATATTGATTTATTTTATTCAATCAATAATAAATAACTAGAATAAAAAAAGGAGGATTCCTTGGTTATTACTTATTAGTAGAGTTCCAACGAAAACCGACCAATTGAAGGAACTCCCATAATTTTCTATTTATAGGATCAAGCAACTCGGGTTTTGTCGTTCTAGAACATGAGATTTTATAAAAGCAATGAAAAATAGATATGAGTAGAATCCAAAAAGGAAAAAATATATATATATAAATACAAAAATTTATAATTTTATATAAGAATTACTTTTCTTTATTTCTTTAATTAAATTTTGTTTGATTAGGAACAAGCTACTTAAAAACCTCCGCCTTTTTTAAAAGATCCCGAACAGTTCCTGTGGGCTGAGCGCCCTTTTCAAGGAAATATAGAATAGCAGGAACGTTTAAATAACTTTGATTCTTTATCGGATCATAAAAACCTACGTTCCGAAGATCTCTTCCTTCTCTTCGGGATCGAACATCAATTGCAACGATTCGATAGACGGCTCATTGGGATAGATCTAAGTAAATGAACAAAACCCCCCCTAGAAACGTATAGGAAGTTTTCTCCTCGTACGGCTCGATAAAAAAATGATTTGGAGTTTTGTCTATGTATAGAATTATAATTAATGGCAAAGAAGTTGACAAAATAAATTATAAAATTATAATGGGATTTAACTCATTTTTTTCTTCCCCCTTCCTTAAAAAAAATCATTCGTACCCATAACTCAAGTTGGATAATTCTCAAATAGCTTAAAAGAAAAAAATCTTTAGGCAATTTATTTAATTTTTTGAATGGTCTTTAACCCCCTCTTGTTTGTCTCATTTAATCTTTATCTTTATTATATTATACAGTTATTGAGACAATTGAAAAAACGGCGTTTCCTTGTTCTGGGATCCTTTTTTATTTGTTTTAAATCAGTGGGTTTAGACATTACTTCGGTGCTTCTTAATCCTTACAAAATGGCAGCAACATACCCCTTTTGTGATTTCTTTCTATCAAAGAATCAGATAAACGCTCGATTCCCGCGCGATACACTTTGAATCGAAAGACTTTTCTCAATTCCAACAAATTTTACTTTTGAATTAAAAACTTGACTGAATCGGATCCTTTCGATTTATATATTGATATACTTACGAAGTTGTTCCAACCTATTCATTGGTATTAACCCTAGATTCTTGCCCCCTGAAAGATGAATCCATAGCTTCTACCCGAGCTCCATCATGTACTACATTTTTCATTACAACCTAACAAAAATAAGGATTCTAGTGAAAACAGAACAGATGTCGGGTCAAGAGCACCTTCATTCATAGAAAAGATGGCGGATGTAAGAATAAAAATCCACACCGGATCGTGTCCTTCAAGTCGCACGTTGCTTTCTACCACAGCGTTTCAAACGAAGTTTTACCATAACAAAACATTCCTATAATTTGGAACCCATATGGAATTGATTCAATTATGGAATCATGAATAGTCATTGGTTCCGTCGATACATAAACATTTTAATCTATACCCTTTTTTCTTCTATACAAAGATGGTAAAAATTTTTTTGAAGCAATCTTAGCAAGACCCCACCTATTATTGTATGTTATTGTATGAATGCAACACTTTACTTTTTATTAAAAAAACTAATATAAATCTAATAGAAATATAGAAAGAATACGAATATGAATAAATGAATTATTTTTTACTCTACATCTTAAAGTGACTCAATATAGCCCATTTCCTACTTTTTTGAATACCAAAGATTCAACTCAAAAGCAATCATTAAAATTTTTTATAATCGAAAAAGTTTACTATTTCGATATCATTATTTGAATAAAGTTTTACAGTAAAGACTAAAAATTTGATTATCATAAAAAAATATCTTTTCTTTTCGAATTGAACCATCAACCATTTAAAGCAGATAAGTGAATTGAACAAAAACCCCATTTTTGTGTGAGATAGATAAAAAAGACCGATCTAAGAGAAGATTTAGGTACTTGTCGTTTCAATTTGAATTTTATTAATAAGATAAGATGAACAAATAGGGGTTTTTCATACCTATCAGATATACTGAACTACAGTCTTTATTATGGATCTGTTACATATGTAACTTGATTCGTTGTTAATGAGATTCGGACATACACAGATATACATATATTTAAATGAAGACCTCCTGTTACTAATTAAGAACTATCTACCCCACGACTCTCTGGGAATGCTGAATCAGAACAAAAAAAAAGGATCCCCTTTGGGGAAAGGATACTCTCTAGGGACAAAAACAAACAAGTCCAGATTGGGCGCTTGCTCGTAATTTTTTAGTTTACCCAAACCCAGTCTTGTCTTAAGAGACTTAATCCAATTAATTGAATGTAATAACCTTCCTCTTGTTTAGAATAAAAAGATCCTAATAATTTTTGGCTACCCCATTTAAGTTTAATTTGAATGGATAAAGAATAAGATATAGGAAAGAAGGGCTCTTTCTTATTGTGATTCAAAATAAAATGTATCGTTGAAAATTCAAAAAGATATGATGAGACGTAAGGTTTTTCTTCAAATTAAGTAGCTAAACCCCTTCAATATGAAGGGAATGAACATATGATGAAAAATCCGCCATACTTTTTTTTTATTTTTTAATTAGTTGAATTCAACTAGGGTGTGACCTATGTTACCATCATATCTTGATCACAAACAAATATATTTAGTACTATCTGTATGTTGTGAAAAACAAAGATATGATTCATAAAAGAATCATTATAAATTATAAAAGAAACAAGAATGACATTATATCCAATATTAGGCATTTAAACATAACATTATTTTAAAAAGATACTTTTACTCTGATACAATGTATATACCTGGGACGAAAGGATTCGAACCTCTGAATACCGGGACCAAAACCCGTTGCCTTACCACTTGGCCACGCCCCATCTATATTTCCATTCTACACTAATAAAGAATAATATTAGTATTGGGTCTTGGTCAATTCCAGGACAATTTTATATATAAAATTTTTATAGAATAGATTATATTCTTGCTAGGATTTTTACGCGTGTAGATATAGAATTCAACCAAATCCATTGATCATTACATATAATTAAATTAAGATATTCTATGAAAGTATGATTTCTTCTATTCTCCTTTGTTTGAGAATTGTGGAATTTTTGATTGGGTGGGTTCAAAGAAAAAGAAGGATTTTTGTCTACCTTACTTTACTTCATTTTTCCTTATATCATTAACTCAATCAAAATGCAATTATCTCCAAGAACAAAACGTCTGTTATGCTTAATATCTTTAGTTTGATCTGCATCTGTCTTAATTCTGCCTTTTATTCGAGTAGTCTTTTCTTCGCCAAATTGCCCGAGGCCTACGCTTTTTTGAATCCAATCGTAGATCTTATGCCAGTCATACCTTTGTTCTTTTTTCTCTTAGCCTTCGTTTGGCAAGCTGCTGTAAGTTTTCGATGAGATTCTTAATATTTTTCTATAAAATTAATGCTTTATTCGAGAAAAATTATAACAATTAATAAGATCAAAAAAGTCTTACACTATGAACCTTCGATTCAAACATTGAAAGTCTTGGTTGGATAGCTGCGAGAAATCCAAATCTGGCTCACCCCGTATTCCCCATATCTGCTCTTTTGAAAGACCTTAATAGGGTTAATCCCCCGCAATATCTAATTGGAGGTATGAAAGAAACTTTTGGTAATGAAAGACTCTTGTGACAACTGAATTTTAATTTATGTTAAATTTTTTTATGTTTCTAGAAAGCACTTCATTTATTGGTGTCAAAACATTTGGTATAAAAAAATGGAGGATCTATTATCTTTTCTCATTTTTTTTTTTCAAAAAAGATCTTGGAGATTGTGTAATGCTTACTCTCAAACTTTTCGTTTACACAGTAGTGATATTCTTTGTTTCTCTATTTATCTTTGGATTCCTATCTAATGATCCGGGGCGTAATCCTGGACGTGAAGAATAAAAAAGGGAGTTTTCATTTTCCTTGCTTGATTTTTAAATTTTCTTAGGATTTTTTATCTATTCCACATGTTTAACTAGGAAACATTAAAAAGGATTGGCGAAATTTGAAAGAGAAATCAAATATCAAGTCATCAACAAAAACGGAAAGAGAGGGATTCGAACCCTCGGTACGAATAACTCGTACAACGGATTAGCAATCCGCCGCTTTAGTCCACTCAGCCATCTCTCCCAATTGAAAAAGATAATTACTATGTTACATTACACATGAAATAAGGATTGAAAAAGTATTTCTTTCTCTTTCTTTATCTTATCTATATTCTATCTACAACTTTTTTTAGCAATTCCAGTTAGTTCAAGTAAGGGATCGAAAGATTCAATAGAAAAACAGAAAGAAGACCCCTTTGCTTTGATTTTGTTCGAGAGGGCCCTTTTTATTCCCGTGGCCTGGCCTGGTAAGTACCTAGCCGGGCCTTTTTTTGTTCCAACGAATCCTGGCTAAAACGGTTTCTCTAATAAAAAAAAGGGGGGTTGCTATTAAAGCAACAACAAAAAGACTAAGGGCTGTTTTTCCATTTTTATTAGATAAAAGAATATAACATCCATACGTCATTTCTTATTATTTTTTTTTTTTTTTAATCCCCACGAAAAACGTCAACACTCTAATTTTCATGATTCTTTTATGATCCTGTCTTGATTAGCGCAAATTATCCCTGTTCGACAAAAGGCCCTTTGTATATAATAATTGCATTGTAGCGGGTATAGTTTAGTGGTAAAAGTGTGATTCGTTCGAGTAACCCCCTTCAATAGTTAAGGGGTCTTTCGGTTTAATTCATATTCCGATAAAAAAACTTTATTTCTTTAAAGGATTAAATCCTTTACCTCTCAATGACATATTGGAGGAAAAATATAAATTATCGTGATTTGTATCCAAAGATCATTTAAAAATTTTTAAATTGGATTATGAAATTGCGAAACATAATTATTCAATGGGATCAATACTTCCAATTGACTAAGTATGAGTCAAGGATCCATGGATGGAGATATAAAAGTAGATTTCTAATCGTAACTAAATCTTCCAATTTTGTTTTTATTTGTAGAAAATAAATTGAAGCAAAATCGTATAGCTATTAAACGATGACTTTAGTTTACTAGAATTATCGACATATTATTTTAGCTCGGTGGAAACAAAACCTTTTTCCTCAGGATCCTCTCAAATAGAAATAGAGAACGAAGTAACTAGAAGGGTTGTCATAATAATCTTTTTCTAGAGGGATCATCTATAAAGCGAATCCTTTTGAATGTATTCAAACAAAGAGCTGACATAGATGTTATGTATAGATTTTTTTGTAATTTAGTTCACATCTTAGATCTAGGAATTTTTCCATCTTCCATAAAGGAGCCGAATGAAACCAAAGTTTCATGTTCGGTTTTGAATTAGAGACGTTCTCAAAATGCTGAATCGACGTCGACTATAACCCCTAGCCTTCCAAGCTA